CGACTTTATCGAGAAAGATTACTTTTTTTAGGCCAAGAAGTTGATAGCGAGATCTCGAATCAACTTATTGGTCTTATGGTATATCTCAGTATCGAGGATGATACCAAAGATCTGTATTTGTTTATAAACTCTCCTGGTGGATGGGTAATACCTGGAGTAGCTATTTATGATACTATGCAATTTGTGCGACCAGAGGTCCATACAATCTGCATGGGATTAGCCGCATCAATGGGATCTTTTATCCTGGTTGGAGGAGAAATTACCAAACGTCTAGCATTCCCTCACGCTCGGCGCCAATGAGTTTTTTATTTGTATTTTTGAAAAAAAAAAGAAAACTATGCCTTCGCCGTATGAATATTAAGTAATAATAGCATGGCACTTCGAATTCGATATGAAATAATTTTGTAGTTTTCTTTTTTTTTCACAAAATTCGATTATGTATCGAGAGAGTAGTATGGGATAAAATGTATTTCCGATTTTCTCTTATCTATCGGAAGTCTAATTTAGCGTCACAAACTTTTTTGTTTTCACACCGAAAGGCTCTTAACAATAATTATGTTCTAAAAAAAGGGGTGCGAAAAAAACAAGATTTTTCTTTTTTTGGTTGGATCAAAAAGAAACTTTGGGATTGCTGAATCAAAGACACAAAAAAAGAATCTATTAAAAAAAAAAATAGAAAGCAACGGAGCCATCATAGTATTTTTGAACTCCCCCGAAAGGAAGGGTGGCAATTTGATCATTTACCCATCTGGGGCTGATAGATTCTATCTTGATCTTTCTTGAATGGAAAGTAAGGATCAATTTGATTGTAGAGCCGTATGCAATGCACAAAAGATGATGCCCGTACGGTTGTTCAATTCTATCTTCTTTTCCTATTACTCTTTATCTTTCTTTTCTGTTCGTTTTATCACACCAGATAGCGAACCCTTCTATCATCAGGGTAATGATCCATCAACCTGCTAGTTCTTTTTATGAGGCGCAAACGGGAGAATTTATCCTGGAAGCGGAAGAACTGCTGAAACTACGCGAAACCCTCACAAGGGTTTATGTACAAAGGACGGGCAAACCCTTATGGGTTGTATCTGAAGACATGGAAAGAGACGTTTTTATGTCAGCAACAGAAGCCAAAGCTTATGGAATTGTTGATCTTGTAGCAGTTGAATGAAAAAAATCGATTTTGTGCAAATCCTTGATTTGAGATTTTATCTCCGAGTTTACTATATCTATTAAATAGAATAAATTCATAATTATTCGGTTAAGATCAATCTAAACCAGCCCATTAATTATATATATGCTTCAACATGCCAACTATTAAACAACTTATTAGAAATACAAGACAGCCAATTCGAAATGTCACGAAATCCCCCGCTCTTCGGGGATGTCCTCAGCGTCGAGGAACATGTACTAGGGTGTATGTGCGACTCGTTTAGATCATGAGCTGGCACAAAAAAAGCAAGAAAACCGCTTTCCAGTATGAATGATCACTACCTGTGAATAAGATAGAATGGAAGAAGGAACTCCATTCACTATCTAAAAATCAGAAAATCCATCCTTCTATTGTATATAAAGTTTATGGTTTCGATTGGTGCAAATCCAATCACCTGAATTTAAGATGAGAAGCAACTCTCCATTGGTAGCAAATAGTTATCCATTAAGCGGAGGAAATCTTATTGAAATTCAAAAAAAAAAACATAAAAATAAAGTTCCCACTCGGTCAAGAACGGACTACGAGGGTCAGCTACCCCAGCTAACTTTCATAATTAAATACCGTTACTATATAAGTAGCTCTTATTGTGAAAGACCTGTTACTGGAGAATTTATGGGTAGAGCCAAAGAGTGTGGTGTGAACTATACAAGTTACCAATAACATTGATTAAATGAAGTAAAGGCTCCGGTGTATAGAGAAGACCTCACCGTTTAAGAAGTAACCATAGAAACGATGGAATCCACTATTTCTTTATCCATTTAATTTAGATATTTTTTTTATTGTTTTGACACCCAGCAAAAGAAAAAATTGTGGTCGGGAAGGTTATAGTAGCCAAAGCCATTGGAATTGTTATTTTATACATTGGAAAAATCCGTTTGGTTATTAATAGACCAAGGCGGGTAAAAGAATAACTGAAAGAAAAGAAATCAATTAGTTATTTGTGAAAGTTTTATTTATTCAATGACCAGAATTAAACGCGGATATATAGCTCGAAGACGTAGAACAAAAATTCGTTTATTTGCATCAAGTTTTCGAGGGGCTCATTCAAGACTTACTCGAACAATTACTCAACAGAAAATAAGAGCTTTGGTTTCGGCTCATCGGGATAGGGATAAGCAAAAGAGAAATTTTCGTCGTTTGTGGATCACTCGGATAAACGCAGTAATTCGAGAAAATGGAGTATCCTATAGTTATAGTAAATTAATACATGATCTATACAAGGGACAGTTGCTTCTTAATCGTAAAATACTAGCCCAAATAGCTATATCAAATAGGAATTGTCTTTATATGATTTCCAACGAAATCAGAAAAACAAAAGAAGTAGATTGGAAAGAATACACCGGAAAAATTTAAACGGAGTTCCCCGGAGAATGAACTCCGGGAAGGTGGAGTCGAAATTACTATGATAAAAATGCTAAAGTAATCAAAATTACTAAACACGTTCAATAAACTTTTTTTTCCGATTCTTTTTTTTTTTTTCTTACGACACGATAATAAAATCTGGATTCTCATATTTATCGAACAAACGACCAGTCTGCGTTTGAGTTCGGATTGGAATTCTGATTCAAGTGAACAAAGAATAAGCCTATTTCATTCGGGTTCTAAGACTAGTAATTCGAGCGGTTGACTCGGTTCTTTCAAATTGCTTCTCATTATTCAGAAAGGGTAACAAAGATAAAATACGAGCTTGTTTTATAGCAATAGTAATTAATCGTTGTTGTTTCAAGGTTAATCTATTCACTCGTCTAGATAATATTTTTCCTTGTTCACTAATAAATCGACTAATTAAACTCATATTTCTATAATCAATTCGATCCCCCGATTGAATCGGGGGCAAACGCCTACGAAAAGATCGCTTGGATTTAAGAAAAGGTCGCTTGGATTTATCCATGATTTGTTTTGTTTATTTCTTATCCCGAAAATCCTATTTCTTAATTGTCATTGTAAGCAGAAAGAGGATTTTTTTATTTATATATGTTCTATTTATATTTCAATATGTTCTATTCTATATAATGTCATTTTTACCCTTTGAAGGATAAGACATATTTGGTTCGGTCTATTTCTTTATTTCCCCATGAATCGTATGTTTGAAACAATAGGAACAGAATTTTCTCAATTCTAATCGATTAGGCGTATTGTGCCGATTCTTTTGAGTAATATATCTGGAAATCCCCGTTGATGCCTTTTTAAGACCATTTCGGATACAACTGGTACATTCCAAAATCACCGTTACTCGCGCATCTTTCCTCTTGGCCATGAACCTCCTTATGGATTTTTGATTTACTTAACTCTTCTATTTTGATTCGAAACGAAAAAAAGAAAGGAAGGAAAAAATAGAAGTTATTAACTTGAAATCCAATTCTAAAAGATCAAAATCAATAAAGTAATAATAAATCCAAGCAAAGCCATAGTAAATAATAAGTAAGACAATGATTTTGAAACTCTATTTAAACCCAAAAGACGGTATTTCAGTTAAAGATCCTGCATTCTTGCCTGCCCTAGACCCGCATTTTCTTACTCTATTTCATGCCTCTATTATGAATATTCATTTCATTATTATCATTTAATAATTATTCTAATGAAATTCGAATTTTAACCCGAGTCTAGCAGACGTTAAATCCACTTTGATTCTTTCTCTTTCGTCCCTTATTCTAAAAATAAGAAAAAAAGGGAAAAAAGAGAAAAAAAAGGGAGGGGATTAGTCACAGATATTTAATTGTATCTCTAATCTTCTTCATTTCTTCCGAAGTCAATAACTAGAATGAAAAAAAAGGGAATGTTAACGCATCCGGGAAAAAACGATTAATCTCTATCAATAGACCTGCTAAAGCCCCGAACCATAGTGTACTTAGGACTGGGGCCACGGAGAGATATGTTTTTAGATCTCGCATTGAAAAACCTCCTTTTTATTTATTGTAATACATAAAGATAATGCATATATGATCAGATGTATATGTAGTTAAGAACCACTTAGAGTTGTACACAGAATCCCTAATTCAAATGGAAATATCCAACGATCCATAAGATTTTCATTTTCTTAAAATGAAAACAGAAAAAAATACATCTCTTCTTAGGCTTAGGGAATAGTTTCGAAAACTACTCATTTATTTTTTATGATGGGTTGTATATTTCGTATATATATATAGAATTATTTATAGTATAGAATTATTTTCCTTTTCTTATTATTATATGTTAAATGAGACCAAAAAGACGAAATGGGCAGAACAATTGTTTTCCTCAATGGAGAAAATAGGGATGTGGAAAACAAGACAGGAATTCTATACAATGACACTATAGAATAATTGAAGGGATGTGGCGCAGCTTGGTAGCGCGTTTGTTTTGGGTACAAAATGTCACGGGTTCAAATCCTGTCATCCCTACCTATTACTGCTCAAAGGAACAGTAACGAGGAATCAATTGAGATCGATTCAAATTGCATTGCACAGAAGCATTCATTTTTAGGAAACTATAGATATAGAATGTATCTATATACAAAATGGATTAGAATTCGAAAAAGAATCCTTTTCTTTACAGCCTTATCTTATTCTGATAAGAAAGCGCTCTTAGTTCAGTTCGGTAGAACGTGGGTCTCCAAAACCCGATGTCGTAGGTTCAAGTCCTACAGAGCGTGATTTTTTCTTCGTAGGTCCAATTAGAATTTGACCTCCTATGAATTAAAGAAAAGAGGAGGCCAATAAAAAAAAGAAATGTTAATTAATCAAAAGTCCAACTGATCACCACGCCTGTATTGTAAATATGCAGTTACGAATAAGCCAGCCAAAGTAATAGGAAT